ACTTCCCACTTATGCGCTTATTAGATATAGAATCTAAAAGTATTGAGGCATTAGGTGGCATTTACCATGTGGCAATAAGAAACCTGACATAATCACACTCCAATTTGATCCAATCGTCTTCTTCATTCTTCATAGTATTGCTATAGTATTTCTAATCTGGGATAGAAGTTCTCCCCGATATCTCGAAATAGTATAATCAAAAGCAAAAAAGGGCTTTCCGTTATTTTTTGACCGTACATTACATAAATACAACAAAAATTCCGCTTTTTCCCGAGCTCGATGTTGAGGAATCTGTGGATCTAGAAATTCATTTCCGCTAATTGAACCTTCTCAAACTGTTTCTTTTTAAGAACCAAAAAGATTTGCGCCAGAATAACGGATGCGAAGAATAACAAAAGGCCTTGGATACGCAATGGATCTTGAAGTACTATTTCTGCATCGCCTTGACCAAAACCACCTATATTGGGATTACTTGTTAATGGCTGATCAAGCTTGATGTATTCACCTTCAGAAACAAGAAGTTCTGGTCCTGGCGGTATACTATCAACCGTTTGGTGTCCATTCGATGCATCAGTTATGGTTATTTCATATCCACCTTTTTCTTTACGTACTATTTTACTTACTACACCTGCTGCTGAAGCATTATAGACTGTATTGTTACTCTTGCTCCCATCGGGATAAATCTGACCTCTTCCCCTGTTCCCACCTAGATATATAGGATATTTTAAGAAGTGAACCTCTTTCTTAGTAGTGGGATCTGGAGAAAGGATGGGAAAGACGATTTCACTATATTTCTGACCAGGAACAGGACCTACCACAAGAATATTTTTTTTATTAGGACGATAACTCTGAAAAGACAGATTACCCATCTTTTCTTTCATCTCGGGAGAAATACGATCAGGGGGAGCTAATTCAAATCCCTCGGGTAAAATGAGGACAGCCCCTACATTCAAACCTCCCTTTTTACCATTGGCAAGAACCTGTTTCAGTTGCTTATCGTAGGGTATTCTAACAACTGCCTCAAATACAGTATCAGGAAGCACAGCTTGGGGAACCTCAATATCCACGGGCTTATTAGCCAGGTGACAATTCGCACATACAATACGCCCAGTTGCTTCTCGCGGATTTTCATAACCCTGCTGCGCAAAAATGGGATATGCATTTGAAATAGATGCCCGAGTTATTACATATATCATCATCGATACGTAAATGGATCGAGTCATCTGTTCCTTTACCCAAGAAAAAGTATTGCTATTTTTTTGCATGGTCTAATCATTGATCCCGGAAATTTCTACAATAAATTAGGTAGGGAGTTAGTATAGTTCCCTATCCCCGATTCTGCCATTGTATGGAATATAGAAGTAATCTAATCTCCTGGACGAGTAAAAGTATAAAGAATAGGTAAGATTTGGAATGGTTTGTTTATATACAATACAAAGTGACATTACAATTTGATTTATGTTGTCAGATTAAATAAGTTCTTCACTCATTCAGTGAATGATAAATCACTACAAGTGAAGGAGATATACGATTTAAATAATGAAATATCCAATATTTCAAAATTGTATCTAGAATGACCGGAAAAGTAGAAACGAGACCGGATATAATTTTCTCATTCTGAACAAATCCAAAATCTTTATAGAACGAACCAATCATTAGTTCCCAAGCGTGGGGCGAATGGAATCCAATACATAAATCGGTTAATAAGAGAATAGAAAAAGCTTTTATTGTGTCGCTTAAGTTATAGAGGAATTCCTGAACCCAAGAATTAAGAGTGATAAGTTCTTCATTACCCAGAATAGAATAAGCACTTAGAATAGCAAAACAGGTTATATTTGTCGAGAAATGCAAAATGATATGTATATGATCTTGATTGTGCATTCTCACCAATTGTATGGTCTCTTTGTGGATTCCTATACGAAGCTTTTGTATATGTGTCTCCGGATACTCCTTTATCATTTCGTCCAACAAGAGCAGTTCTTCTAATTTGATGAATCCTTCTAGAATGTTCTTTTCTTGAATATCATTCAAAAAACTTTCGGATTGGCTGGTATTCCACCAATTAGTCACCCAAGGTTCCATACATTTCTTAAATGAGAGAGAAATTCCCCAGGGCAGAAATACGATAGATGCAAGATATGGTAGGGGATTCAATGCTTTCTTTTTCGTCACTTCCAATCTGTGAATTGTTAATGAACCTGATTCATTTGTTGACTATGTCTTATATTTGTATGATGTATGAAGCACGAGTTCTATAACGAGGTATGGAACCTATGGATCTGTTTCCTATTGTGTAATTTGTTTAGTCCTTGTCCCCAGAAATTCATAAATGGAATAAGGGTTTATTAATTTAGAATACGGAGGTAATGAAATAGTGTCCTCAGATATTTCAATCGGTCAAATTCGGACCAATTGCATGTTCATTTGTTCTTTTTGATGAATCCCAGAAAGAAGCACTTGAAGTAACAATATGAATATTATTCATATTTCGAGACGAACTCCTTTGTTGTATCAATCAATTATTTCGAATTGTTTCACTGATTATCCACAACCCAGGAATAATCGAGAGGATAGTTCTGAAAAATACCGATGATGAAATCCGAAATAGTCAGCGAAACAGGAGTGGTTCTAAAAATAAAATTGTTTGGTCATCAAGAAACAAACATCAAGAAAGATGAATAAAAAGAAAGGTTAATTGACAAAAGAGGGATAATTTACTGGGTAGGATCCATCTTCATCTAATCCATCTTCATCTACTTCCTTCATCTATATATATATATAATGTATTGATTCGAAATATTGGTCCTAAAATCAAAAAAATATGGATTCTGTACTCCGAAATATCCTGAGATATGTGATGAATACATATATACTTATTAAACTTGTTATGTTAATAATATGAAAATGAAAGAATTAAGTGGAATTTCATACGCATGAAAAATAGATAGTTTTGGTGGACTTGCTTCACGCTATGGTTTTTCCCTAAGTCCACCTGCTCCACGGTACGCAGGACATGATATTTAATTTCCATTGGGACGTGGGAAATAGGATCTAACTAAATGTTTTGACCAAAAGAGCGAAACATCAGTTACGGAACATCAGTTATATTAAAAGAAAAGGGGAATTCTTAGGTTCCCCCCTCTCCCTCGTGACGAGGAGCACTCATTCCTCGATTTCTTTCTTTCATTTTGATTCAATTGGTACCCGCAAAAAATAGGCCGATTCGGCAGCTTTTTGTTCAATTTCTCGTGGAGTTAAATTTTCATCGGTACGTGTCAATGGAATGTTTCCCCGGCCTCCGATTTCCATATAAAGGACACGGCGAGGAAAAAGACCCTCTTTAACTTCCATTCTGATCGAACGGATATCTTTTATACGGAATCGAAAGAAGATGCGACGATTTCTTCCAGGAAATCCCCAACGAAAAATACATACTATTCCCTCTTTTCTATCGAATTTGTCATAACCACTACCCACACTCCACAAAATTGTGCACCACAAATAGGAGCTAATGAATAGACCCGCGATACCATAGAAACACATCACGGTCCCTTGTGGAAAAAAAACGATTTGCTGAGATGGGAATAAGGATATCAGATTCCTACCAAAATAACTGGAAGTTCCAACCAATAAAAATCCTAGTGAACCTAAAAAAAGGATACAGGCCCAGCAGAAGTTACTTATTTTTCTAGAACCCGTTATAAGTTCTATCCATATATGTTCTGATCGCCAATTCATACTAGATCGAGTTTCATTCTATTCAAATTGAGAGAATCATCAAAATTCATTTTTTGAATCCCGAAGTAACTTTCATCCGCTAATACTATCATGATGTAAATGATCAATCAGGATTCATTCATCAAATCAGTTAGATAGAACTAACATCCCCCATTCAAACTAGGATCACCTTCATTCATACGATCTAGATATATATTTATCTATTATTGTCATTAATATATATATATCTGATTATCTGATCGACCCGTTTAAATGAAAGTCAAGCTATAGATGCATAAAATGGATTTATCCATATGATCATCTATTTCCGCTTGTGTCCGAAGCCGCATGTCATACCATTGCCATTAAATGAAATGAAAATCTGTATTATGATCCAATGATTGAAATAAATTGATGAGATTGGGCCCCATCATATCTAGACAATTTTGTTTTTTTGAACATAGAGAAATAAAGAAGCCATTGCAATTGCCGGAAATAATAGGCCTATTAAAGGCACAAAAATAGAGGGGAAGTTGAAATCTGTCATAGAATCGGTGCCTCGGTGTATTTAATTGATACTTCTCTTTGTTATAAACAATCTTTTTTTTTTTAGAATAATATATTATAATTATATATTAAATTATAAGTATATTATATTCTAAGTTATTAGAATATGAGTTCAAAGAATGTAGATCTAAACTAAATATGAAATTAGTGTACCTACGCATCCTTTTCCGGGAAATATATGTATGAGAATCTTATTATTTTCCTCCCCTACTTTCTAAAACTAAAAACTTGCAAGGATTCGTTATAATTTGATCCAAGAGGGATTCATATGAAAAATGTATGATTCTAGAAGTGTTGCATATTTATTTCTATATCTTAGCTAGGTTAAAGCATTTGATATGTAACAAGGGAGCTTGATTTCCCTAATTTTTTTGATTGAAAAAGACACTATTTTGATCTTTGACCCTGCTCCGTTGCTAAAGAAAAGGGTATCTGTCCCTGATCTTTTTTAGTAGAGGTAGGATAAAAGAAACTGGAGAAAAAATCCTCCGGAACTTCTGATTCTTACTAGAAATTCTTACTACAATGAAAAATTATGTTTATGTCAGCAAAGAAAACTCCATTTCTTATGATTCTTATAAAAAAAATGAACAACTTTTTTGCCTACATACAAATAACTAAATCTATCGCTATACTTTGACTTGAATTTCTTTGGTTCAAGTTGAAGGAGCGGGAAGGAAACCATGTAACTGAAATAACTCACTCGGAACGCCTTTTAAAAGATTACGCGGTACGATTAGATCAACTAAACCCTTATTGAATAAATACTCCGCTACTTGCGAACCCTCAGGTACTGTCTTCTTCAATGTTTGTTCAATTACCCTTTTACCCGCGAATGCAATGTAAGCATTGGGTTCGGCAATAATGATATCTCCCAACATACCAAAACTGGCTGTCACTCCGCCAGTAGTAGGGGATGTAAGGATTGATACATAGAATAACTTTTTATTTGATTGATAATTGTATAAAGCGGAAGATATTTTAGCCATTTGCATCAAGCTCAAACTTCCTTCTTGCATGCGTGCTCCTCCAGAAGCACACACCATAATAACTGGGAGAGATCTATCAGTAGCATACTCGATTAAACGGGTTATTTTCTCGCCTACTACGGATCCCATACTACCCCCCATGAACTTAAAATCCATAACCCCAATTGCTATGGGAATACCATTTAGTTTGCCTATGCCTGTTTGAACAGCCTCAGCTAAACCCGTCTCTATTTGATAAGAATAGATACGATCCCTATAAGGTTCTTCCTCAGAATGAAATTCAATAGGGTCTATAGAGACCATGTTTTCATCCATAGGATCCCAAGTGCCTGGATCAATCAAAAGTTCGATTCTATCTAAACTACTCATTTTCAAGTGGTATCCACATTGTTCACAAATATTCATTTTTGAACTAAAAAATTTCTTATAATTTAATCCATAACAATTTTCACATTGAACCCATAAATGTCTGTATTTTTGATTTCTATCTAAATCATTCTGTCTTCCGAAATCAGTGTCACTAACACCATTTTTTATTTTGAGATTAGAGCTCTCAAGGTCACTCTCCCTTTCACTATCCTTACAAATGTAACTATAAATGTAATTGTCACTGGGATTGTTACTACCATTCAAAATGAAACTATCCATATTGGGATTGGTTTCAGAACGAATATAACTGTCAATGCAACTATTAATGTGATTCTTCCAACTATGCTTAGTATCATACACGTAATCATCAGAATAGCGATTGTAACTCTTAGACCCACTATTTAGATTCAGATAACTAGAAAATAAACTTTCTAGTTCACCCAGAAAGTAACTATTGGTGTCAATCTCAAAAATATTATTTTCAATATCGAAATATACGGAATAACTGTCACCATTACTATCCCTAACCCAAAGGGTGTCATCAGAGATGAGACTACAAATGTCCTTGGGATCATCGAAATCTAGTAAATAATCAAGATTACTGTAACTAGAACTGCCCCTATCACTCCAACTACTCATGGTTTTCTCATTATCATTTAGAGTGGGTTCTTCACTTCCGCTGGTATTTCCAATAGGACCAAGACTCGCACTTAGTACACACCTGCGCTCTAAATCCTCATTAAACAACATTGAATTTAACCACCATTTTTCCATAAAGCCCTCCCGCCTCCTTTTCCTTTTTGTTTTGTTTGGAAATACAATATATGAATAGTCATTCGCTGAATAATCTACTATTTCATTTCCGATCGGAATAAGCATATGGATCCAATTCTTAGGATTATTACTGAATCCTATAATACTAATAATAACAAGTGAGTATTGAAAGAAATGATTCCTTTTTTCTTTTATGGGAAGTCGGAGTAGCACTCACTACACTATATCACTACACTTTACTTACTTATATATATGATATAATGGAATCCTTTCTTCACTTCAATAAAAAATAAAATAAAGATCAATTAAAAAGAGAGGTTTCTCCCATGTCGTAGACAAATACTCATTGGAAAGAAAGATCTGTTCCCTCCCCTGAAGAATTTTTTTATATTATTAATATTTATTGCAACATGGAACGAAAAGGACAATATACAGGATGAGTAGAGGGAGTTTTGACCCTTAGCTTGATCTAAGGTCCACAACAAAGGAGGATATAAAATGATCCACCAATCCTAAGGATCCATGGGTTCATTATGGATCCAATGATAGAAAGATTGAACTCTTTAGTTTTATAGACGAAAGAGAAGAAGATTTTAGATCTTGCTTGCATATTGCATAGCATCCATATATACATATTGATATATGTAAATACATAGATAGTGACAAAATACGTAGGAACCTCATTCTTTATTTGGTTCGGCTCAATCCTTTTATTTAAAGATTGGGCCGAGTTTAATTGCAATTAATTGGCGGAACGAACGGAAATCAGAATAACTGAATTACAAGGTATCCATTGCTTCGAATTCGAATTTGATCTCCTTCCATACCTCACAAGCAGCAGCCAGTTCAGGACTCCACTTGCTAGCCTCGCGGATAACTTCATTACCTTCGCGAGCAAGATCACGTCCCTCATTACGAGCTTGTACACACGCTTCTAAAGCTACCCTATTAGCTACTGCACCAGGTGCATTCCCCCAAGGGTGTCCCAAAGTTCCTCCACCGAACTGTAGCACGGAATCATCCCCAAATATCTCGGTCAGGGCAGGCATATGCCAAACGTGAATACCGCCTGAAGCCACGGGCA